TTGTCGTGGGTTCTGTGAAGATATATGTCCTATGAGCATTAACTTAATAATACCATATCAAATCTTGCAAGATCAATCAATCTGAATGTAGGTCCAGTTTCAGTTAATCGGTGACATCAGGTATGTGGGTCTGAAAACAGAAAGAGAAAAAAGAGCTAAATATATGTGCCTAAGACATGAAATGCCAGGTTATAAATTTAATGTATAGAACACATTAACCAGAGGCCTTTTAAAGAGGAACGAATGAACTTTATTAATCTTATGTGCTTGACAAAACAACCAAAGGCCAGAATAGATCAGTTATGTACGTCATCACTGTATGGGCTTGAAACTAGTAACTTAGTATCTTATCTAACAAGAATTGCTTATTTCTCGTGATCAGTCAAATTAAGAGATAACCTAATACTGTAACCAGATCCATGTCATGCAAGAGATTATTTAAGCCTATGTCCTGAAACCATTAATTTAACATTACCCAGACACATTACTGTCAATTAAGAATTTACCTGTCAAATTAATCCCAGCTATGTCTTTAATAAAATTAAGCAGTAATATTACTGGTGATATGCTAGTGGCAAATAAATGAATGTAAGATAATACATAGAGTGTACGTTGTCATTTCTTTCTACTGGGCAGGGTAGAGGTATTTGGTGTGTTTGTCAAAAGGTAGTTTAATGAAGATTCCGGTTTTGGGGGCCGGGGATGAAGGTTTAAGTCTTTCTCTTTTGATTATTCTAGGAAAGTTGTGGTTTTCAGTCTTTGGTTTACAAGACCAATGCTTTAGTTAAGCTACTAGAATATTTTAGGTTTAATATTTTATTTTCAATTATTCCTGTTACAGGTATGAGGATTAGGAGGATTGTGAAGTACAGGATGGAGGCTGTTTGGCCGATGATAATGAATGGGTCTTCGACTGGTTGGCCACCAATTCATGTAAGTGTTAGAAGGTCAGCCGCCAGAGATCAGAGTAGGATTTGGTTTAGGGGTCGGAATATGGTTGAGCGTTGTTTTGATGTGTGTAGGGTTGGTATTAGGAATAATACTAGGATGGAAGATAGGAGGGCGAGTACGCCTCCTAATTTGTTTGGGATGGATCGGAGGATTGCATAGGCGAATAAGAAGTATCATTCTGGTTTGATGTGGGGTGGGGTTGATAGAGGGTTGGCCGGTGTGAAGTTGTCTGGGTCTCCTAGAAGGTTTGGGGAGAATAGCGTTAGAGTTAGTAGTAGGGTTAGTATTAAGATTAGTCCTAGTAAATCTTTGTAGGAGAAGTATGGGTGGAAAGGAATTTTGTCGGCATTTGAGTTTAACCCTGTTGGATTGTTTGATCCAGTTTCGTGGAGGAATAGTAGGTGTACGATTACTAATCCGATGATAGTAAAGGGTAGGAGGAAGTGGAAGGTGAAGAAACGGGTTAGGGTGGCGTTGTCTACTGAAAAGCCCCCTCAGATTCATTGTACTAGGGTATTACCGATGTAGGGGATGGCTGAAAGTAGGTTGGTAATGACGGTAGCGCCTCAGAATGATATTTGGCCTCATGGTAGGACGTAGCCCACAAATGCGGTAGCTATAACTAGGAGTAGTAGGAGAATTCCTGTGTTTCAGGTTTCTTTGTATAAGTAAGAGCCGTAGTAAAGTCCTCGGCCGATGTGGAGGTAGATGCATATGAAGAAGATGGAGGCTCCATTGGCATGTATGTTTCGAATGAGTCATCCATATTGTACATCTCGGGTGATGTGGGCTACTGATGAAAATGCTAGTGAGATGTTTGGTGAGTAGTGTATTGCTAGAAAGATTCCGGTAATGATTTGTAGGATTAGGCAGATGCCTAGTAGTGATCCGAAGTTTCATCAGGCAGAGATGTTAGATGGGCTGGGTAGGTCAATGAATGAGTTGTTGATAATTTTAATTATTGGGTGGGTTTTTCGTAAGTTTGTGGCCATTAATGTTTTTGTAGTTGAATACAACGATGGTTTTTCGGACCGTAAGTCTTGGTTAAAGTCCGGGCAAGAATTATGATGTATTTTATGTTTTTATTTGGGTTTTGCTTTGTTTTTTGGATGATTGGTGTTTCTTGTAGTTCTTCTCCTTATTATGGAGTGCTTAGTTTGGTTTTAGGAGCAGCTTTTGGGTGTGGGGTGCTGGTTGGGGTGGGAGGGTCTTTTATTTCTTTGGTTTTATTTTTAATTTATTTGGGTGGGATGTTGGTTATTTTTGCATATTCATCTGCGTTAGCAGCGGAGCCCTATCCTGGGGGTTGAGGGGGTTTAAATGCGTTTGTTTATGGGTTGTGTTATTTAGTTTCTGTTGTGTGGCTTATGTTGATGGACTATTCTTGATGGAGTATGGAAGATTTTGGTGATGGTACTGTTGATGCTGGTGGGTTATTTGTTGTTCGTTTAGATTCCAGTGGGGTTTCATGGTTTTATGACTTTGGTAGTGGTATGTTTTTAATTGCTGGTTGAGGGTTGTYGTTGACGTTGTTTGTTGTGTTAGAGTTGGTTTATGGGTTGTCTCGTGTGGTGCTTCGTGCGATTAGGGTATGGTAGCTGCTACTAATAGTATGATTGATAGGATGAATGAGGTTATGTAGACTTTAATGAGGCCTTTTTGTGATGAAGAGATGAGTGTGATTGGGGTGATTTGTGATTTGATTAGGCCTTTTGGACCAATGTTTTCATATCAAGATAGGTCGGTTAGATGGGTTGCGATGTTTTGGCTAAATTTTAGGCTAGCTATTGGGAGTGAGCGATGGGTGAGGGTATTGAAGTGGATTAGTAGGTTGGAGAGGTTGTGAATGTTGGAGGGTTTTGGAGTTATTTTGTTGGTTATTGTGGTTAGTTCTAGGGCTAATAGTAGGCCTAAGATTGTTATTGTTAGTGCTGTGATTTTAATGTAGGTTGGTATTGTTGTTGGTTGGGTTTTTAGTGGTGTGGTATTTAGTGAAATAATTAGTCCTGCGACGATGCTACCTGCAGCTAGGCGAGTAATTGGGTTAATGATTTTTGGATTGTTCTCGTTTAGTAGTGTTGTCGGGCGGTATTGGGGTGACCCTGTTTGTACGAATGTTGTGATTCGTAGGCTGTAGATTGCGGTGAATGAGGTTGCAGTTAGTGTTAGGAGAAGGGCTCAGGCGTTCAGGTATGATGTGTTTATGGTTTCAATGATGATGTCTTTGGAGTAAAATCCAGTTATGAATGGTATGCCTATGAGTGCTATACTGCCGATGGTTAAGCATGAAGATGTGATTGGTAGGGATTTATGTAGTCCCCCTATTTTTCGAATGTCTTGTTCGTTGTTGAGGTTGTGGATGATGGAGCCAGAACATAGGAATAGTATTGCTTTGAAAAATGCATGTATGGAGATGTGTAGGAAGGCCAGTTGTGGTTGGTTTAGGCCGATGGTTACTATTATAAGACCTAGTTGGCTTGATGTAGAGAAGGCGATGATTTTTTTGATATCGTTTTGGGTGAGGGCGCAGAATGCCGTGAATAAGGTGGTGATAGCTCCTAGGCATAGGCAGATTGATAGGGCTGAGTTGTTTGTAGCTAAGATTGGGTGTATTCGAATGAGTAGGAAGATACCTGCTACGACTATGGTGCTGGAGTGTAGTAATGCTGAGACTGGGGTTGGGCCTTCTATGGCTGCTGGTAATCATGGGTGAAGGCCAAATTGGGCTGATTTTCCAGTTGCAGCTAGGATGAGGCCAAGAAGGGGGAGTAGTGGGGTGGAGGGGGTGGTGGAGAATATTTGTTGGAGCTCTCATGTATTTGTGTTCATTGCTAGTCATGACATGCTGAGAATTAATCCGATATCGCCTGTGCGGTTGTAAATGATAGCTTGTAGGGCTGATGAGTTTGCTTCTGTTCGTCCGTGTCATCATCCAATTAGTAAGAAGGACATGATTCCTACTCCTTCTCAGCCAATAAAGAATTGGAATATATTGTTGGCTGTTACTAGGATTATTATGGCTACTAAGAAGATTAATAGGTATTTGAAGAACTTTGTGATGTGTGGGTCCGTGGCTATATATCAGTGAGTAAATTCTAAAATAGATCATGTGACATATAGGGCGATTGGTACGAATATTATTGAGTACTGGTCGAATTTGAAGCTTATGTTGATGTTAAATGTGGATGTATGGGATCAGTTAAGGTTGGTAATAATTGATTCGATGTTCAGGTAGATAAATGTGGTTAGTGGGAGTAAGGCAGTGAAGAATGCTATTTTTACAGCTGTTTTTGTTTTTATTGTAGGGTATATGGGTGTCATTAGAGGTAGTGTTAGGATGAGGAGAGTTAGGAGGAGTGTGGAGTTTATTAATAGGGTCATTACTTTTACTTGGAGTTGCACCAAGGGTGGGTGGCTTCTAAGGCCAGTGGATTGCTTCTATCCTTTAAAAGTTGGTGGGATTGAGGGAGCTGAGGGGTTAGTCTCAGGTATAGGAATTAGCAGTTCTTATTGTGTAATACCTCTCTCGGTTTATAAGGAGATTTTAACTCCTATTTTTAGAGCCACGGTCTAATGTTTTTTTTGAAACTATATTAACAGTAGAATGTACCTCAGATTAGTTCTGGTTTTGTTGTTAGTAGTGCTATTGGGAGAATATGAAGTGCTATGAGTAGGTGTTCTCGTGTATGGGTTGGGGGAATTGATTTTAGATGTGATGGGGTTTCTCCTCATTGTGTTGTGGTTAGTATGTATAAGGTGTAGATGGCGGTGATTAGTGTTCCTAATCCTGTTATTAGGATTGTAATGTTTGATCAGTTGAATAGTGAGATAATAATTGTTAGTTCTCCTATGAGGTTAATTGTTGGTGGGAGAGCTATATTAGTTAAGCTAGCTAAGAGTCATCATAGTCCTATTAGTGGTAGTGCTAGTTGTATGTTTCGGGTGAGGAGTAGTGTTCGACTGTGGGTTCGTTCATAGTTGGTATTAGCTAGACAGAAAAGTATGGACGATGTTAAACCGTGGGCAATTATTAGTGTAATAGAGCCAGTGTATGATCATTGAGTTTGTGTTAGTGTTGCAGCGATAACTAGGCCTATATGGCTTACAGATGAGTAAGCAATTAGTGATTTTAGATCTGTTTGGCGTAGGCAGATTGAACTGGTTATGATTACTCCTCATAGAGCTATTACTATGAAAGGATAGGATAGTGTTTTTGATAGGGGGTCTAGTGTTATTGTGATGCGGATGATGCCGTATCCTCCGAGTTTTAATAGTACGGCTGCTAGGATTATTGATCCTGCGATTGGGGCTTCTACATGTGCTTTTGGCAGTCATAGGTGTAATCCATATAGAGGTATTTTGATTATAAAGGCAATTAATAGTGCAAATCATCATATTGAATGGGATCATGAGTTTATTATGGTTGGTTGGTTGAGTTGTATTGTATAGGTGGATAGGGTGCCGTTTTGGGTTTGTATAAATGATAGGGCTACTAGCAGGGGTAGAGAGCCGATGAGGGTGTAAAATAGAAAATAGGTTCCAGCATTTAGTCGTTCCACTTGGTTGCCTCAGCGTGTGATGATTACTAGTGTTGGGATTAGCGTGGTTTCGAATGCAATGAAGAATATGATTAGTTCTGTGGCTGAGAAGGCTGAAATTAGTGAGATTTGTAGTGAGATGATAGCGATGATGAAAGTTCGTTTTCGTGAGGTTGGTTCCGTGGTTAGGTGATTTTGACTGGCTAAGATTATCAATGGGGTAAGTCAGCATGATAGGATTAGTAGTGGGGCTGAAATTCGATCTACTCCTAGGTAGTAATTGGAGAAGGTTGTTAGTTCTATAGTTGGTTTGGATCATTGTAGGCTTAAGAGGGCAATTCCAAAACTGTAAGTTAGTGTGGTTGGTCATAGTTGTTTTGGTTTACAAAGTATGGTTGTTGGCAGTAGTAGGATTGTTGGGATGATGATTTTTAGCATTGTAGTAGGTTTAAGTTTTGTAAGTGGTCTGATCCATGAGTTCGTGAAGATGCTACTAGTAATGATAGGCCTATGCCTGCTTCGCAGGCTGAGAAGGATAGCATTAGTATGGGAGTTAGTATGAATGAGGAAATTTGTAGTTGGATGGGTCATATTGATAGGGTAATAAACAGGGATAGTATTATTCCTTCAAGACATAGTAAAGTTGAAACTAAGTGGGTTCGATGTAGTGAAAGACCTGTGATGCTGATAATGAAGGCAGAGTAGCAGCTAAAGTGTGTGGGTGTCATTTGATAGCCGTGAAGTTTAATCACGATTGACTAAGCCGAAATTAGTTGTCTTGTGTTAGACTAGTTATCTATTCTGCTCATTCTAGGCCTCCTTGAATTCATTCATAGACAAGGCCTAATGTAAGCAGGGATAGGATGATGAGGGCTCAGGTGAAGGAATAGGTCGGATGTGGTAGTTGTATGGCTCATGGTAGTGGGAGTAGTAGTGCGATTTCTAGATCAAATAGTAGGAATAGAATTGCTACTGAGGAAGAATCGAATCGAGAATGGTAGGCGGGCAGACTCTAGTGGGTCAAATCCACATTCGTATGGGGATAGTTTTTCGTTGTCTGGTTTTATTAGTGTAAGTCAGTAGTTTAGTATCATTAGGATTGTTGATAGGGTCAATGAGATAATTATAATTGAGATTGTTGTGTTCATTACTTTTCTCTAGGGTTAAGCTAAAACTTAGTGATTGGAAGTCACTTGTACTATTATACTAGAAAAGTATGAGCCTCATCAGTAGATTGATACATATAGGAATAGTCATACAACGTCTACGAAGTGTCAATATCAAGCGGCTGCTTCAAATCCAAAATGGTGGGTTGAGGTAAAGTGGTATTTAATTTGTCGTAATAAGCATACTACTAGGAATGTTGATCCGATGATAACGTGTAATCCGTGGAAGCCCGTTGCAACAAAGAATGTGGAGCCATAAACACCGTCGGCGATTGTGAATGGGGCTTCGTAGTATTCTATGGCTTGCAGTATTGTGAAATATAAGCCAAGTAGGATTGTGAGGCTGAGGGCTTGGATAGTTTGATTTCGGTTGGCTTCTATAAGGCTATGGTGGGCTCAGGTGATTGTTACGCCTGAAGCTAGTAGGACTGCTGTATTTAGTAGTGGGACTTCAAATGGGTTTAGTGGGGTGATTCCTGTTGGTGGTCAGCATCCACCTAGTTCTGGCGTTGGGGCTAAGCTTGAGTGGTAGAAGGCTCAGAAGAACCCAATGAAGAAGAACACTTCTGATGTGATGAATAAGATTATACCATATCGTAAGCCTTTTTGTACTGGAGGGGTATGATGTCCTTGGAAGGTTCCTTCTCGTACGATATCTCGTCATCATTGGAATATAGTAAGTAGTATAATTGATAGGCCTAGGGTTATTAGTAATGTTGAGTTATAGTGGAATCATATGGCGAGTCCTGAGGTTATTAGTAGTGCTGCTGCTGCGCCTGTTAGTGGTCATGGGCTTGGGTCTACTATGTGGTAGGCATGTGTTTGGTGGGCCATTAAATGTTTTCTTGTAGATAGAGGCTTAATAATAGGACGAACACGTAGGCTTGGATTATGGCTACTGCCAGTTCTAAGATTGTTAGTAAGAAGAGAATGGTTATAGTTAGGATAGATAAGGTTATTGTTATTGATAGTAGGGCTAGTACTGCGGTGGAGGTAAGTTGGATTAATAAGTGGCCAGCTGTTAGGTTGGCTGTGAGTCGAACCCCTAGGGCTAGGGGTCGGATAAAGAGGCTAATTGTTTCAATTATAATGAGGATTGGGATAAGTGGGGTTGGGGTTCCTTCTGGTAGTAGGTGACCTAGTGATGTTGTTGGTTGGTTTCGAAGGCCTGTGAGTACTGTGGCTATTCATATTGGAATAGCTAATCCTATGTTTATAGAGAGTTGGGTGGTTGGGGTGAATGTGTATGGTAGTAGACCTAGCAGGTTGATTATTAAAAGTATGGCTATTAGTGATGTTAGAATAATAGATCATTTATGTCCTGTTTTATTAATTGGTATTATTAGTTGTTTTGTAAATAGATTAATTGCTCATAATTGTAGAGTTGAAAGACGGTTGGTTAGTCAGCGGTTATTTTGGGTTGGAAGTATAAGTGATGGTGTAAGTAAGGCTAGAATGATTAATGGGATTCCTAGGGTTTGTGGGCTTATGAATTGATCGAAGAATGTTAGGTTCATGGTCAAGTTCATGGGTTTATGTTGGCGATTTTATGGTTTTTGTTGGGAGTATTTATGGGTAGGTAGGATGAGATTTTTGGTTGAAGGATGATAATGTATGTTAATCATGTGGAGGAGAGGACTAATAATCATGGGTCTGGGTTTAGTTGTGGCATACCACTAAGGAGGGGCGGAGTTCTCTTTTTCTAGCTTAAAAGGCTAGTGCTGTCCTATTAGCTTCTTAGTGTGGGATTATGATAGTATTAGTGAGGATCAGTTTTCGAAGTGTTTTAGTGGTACAGATTCTACTACGATTGGTATAAAGCTGTGGTTAGCCCCACAGATTTCTGAGCACTGTCCGTAAAACACCCCTGGGCGAGTGATAATAAAAGTTGATTGATTTAGCCGGCCTGGGACTGCATCTGCTTTTACTCCTAGCGATGGGACTGCTCATGAGTGTAAGACATCTTCAGCTGAAATTAATATTCGAATTCGAGATTCTATTGGTATCACCATGCGGTGATCTACTTCTAGTAGTCGGAAATGTCCGTTTGGAAGGTCTTGGGTTGGGATTATGTAAGAATCAAATTCAAGGTTTTCGTAGTCAGTGTATTCGTATGTTCAGTATCATTGATGTCCTATGGCTTTGATGGTTAAATGTGGGTTGCTGATTTCATCTATTAGGTATAGGACTCGTAGAGATGGTAGTGCGATAGTGATTAGGACAATAGCTGGTAAGATAGTTCAAATTATTTCTACTTCTTGGGCATTTATAGTGTTGGTATATGTTAGTTTGGTTGTTATTATTAAGGTAATGATGTAAAGTACAAGGGTGCTAATTAAGAATACGATTATTAGGGTGTGGTCATGAAAGTGGAGGAGTTCTTCTATAATAGGTGATATTGCATCTTGGAATCCTAATTGAAATGGATGTGCCATTAAGTCGTAAAGGGTTTGAACCTATAATTTAACCTTGACAAGGTTAGGTAATGTATTTTACTAACGTCTTAAGGAAGAAACATAAAGGTTATGTGGTTGGCTTGAAACCAATTCAAGGGGGTTCGATTCCTTCCTTTCTTGAGTTTGTACGTGGGCTGGTTCTTCGTATGTATGATATGGGGGTGGACAGCCGTGTAGTCATTCTACATTAGTAGGTGTGAGTTCAACTGTTATTACTTTTCGTTTTGAAGAGAATGCTTCTCAGATAATGAATATTATTATGATTACAGCTACTAGGGAGATTAGGGATCCAATTGATGAGATAGAGTTTCATAGGGTGTATGCATCTGGGTAGTCGGAGTAACGTCGTGGTATTCCGGCTAGGCCTAGGAAATGTTGGGGGAAAAAGGTTATGTTGACTCCTGCAAATATTACCCCGAAATGGACTTTTGTTCAGGTTTGGTGTAGGGAGTATCCAGTGAAAAGTGGGAATCAGTGGGTAAATCCTGCTATGATAGCGAATACGGCCCCTATGGAGAGAACGTAGTGGAAGTGTGCTACTACGTAGTAGGTGTCGTGTAATACAATGTCTAAGGATGAGTTGGCTAGTACGATGCCTGTGAGGCCTCCGATGGTAAATAAGAAGATGAAGCCGAGTGCTCATAATATAGCAGCGTCTCATTTAATTATTCCTCCATGTAGGGTGGCTAGTCAGCTGAATACTTTCACTCCTGTTGGGATGGCAATAATTATTGTTGCAGATGTAAAATAAGCTCGGGTATCTACATCTATTCCTACAGTGAATATGTGGTGAGCTCATACAATAAAACCTAAGAATCCAATAGATATTATTGCTCAAACTATTCCTATATATCCGAACGGTTCTTTTTTGCCGGCATAGTAGGTTACAACATGTGAGATTATGCCAAATCCGGGTAAGATTAAGATGTATACTTCAGGGTGGCCAAAAAATCAGAATAAGTGTTGGTATAAGATTGGGTCTCCCCCTCCTGAGGGGTCAAAGAAGGTTGTATTTAGGTTTCGATCTGTAAGTAGTATGGTGATGCCTGCAGCGAGTACTGGTAATGAGAGTAATAATAGGACGGCTGTAATAAGTACTGATCACACGAATAGGGGTGTTTGGTATTGTGATATGGCTGGGGATTTTATATTAATTGCTGTAGTGATAAAGTTGATAGCCCCGAGGATTGATGATACACCTGCTAGGTGTAGAGAAAAGATAGTCAGGTCTACAGAGGCACCAGCATGGGCCATGTTTCCAGCTAGTGGTGGATACACGGTTCAGCCTGTGCCCGCACCTGCTTCAATTCCTGATGAGGCTAGGAGTAGAAGTAGGGATGGAGGTAGAAGTCAGAAGCTTATGTTGTTTATACGGGGGAATGCTATGTCCGGTGCTCCGATTATTAATGGTACGAGTCAGTTTCCGAAGCCCCCAATCATGATTGGTATAACTATGAAAAAGATTATGACGAAAGCGTGAGCAGTGACAATAACATTATAAATTTGGTCGTCTCCTAGGAGGGTCCCAGGTTGGCTTAGTTCTGCGCGGATCAATAGGCTTAGTGCTGTGCCTACTATGCCGGCTCAGGCTCCGAAAATTAAGTATAGGGTGCCAATGTCTTTGTGATTAGTGGAAAAGAATCAACGAGTTAGAAACACAGGTAAGATGGCTGAATGTCCAAGCGTTAGGCTGTAGACCTTTTTATAGAGGTTTAATCCCTCTTCTTATCAAATCTCGTGGTGAAGTTCATGTCAAATTGCAAATTTGAAGATATACCTTTATTGGTGTCGGGGTTTTCCCGCCCTGTAGAGGCGGGAAAAAGTAGGCAAAAGCCCGCTGGATAGGGTGTTTAGCTGTTAACTAAATTTATTATGGGATCGAGGCCCATTTGTCTAGTTAAGGCCTTAGCTTAATTAAAGTGTTTGAGTTGCATTCATGAGATATAAGGTAGAGTCTTATAGGTCTTATCAGAAACTAAGAGGTTTTGTCTCTTGTTTGGGGCTTTGAAGGCCCCCGGTTTTGTAGGTTTGATCCTAAGTTTCTAGATGGCGGTTAGTAGGGTGGGTGTGATTGGAAGTAAGGAGATGGATAGGGTGGTTATTAGGGCAAGGTAGTGTTTTTGGTTGATTTTATGTCGTCATTGTTGTAGGTAGTTAGTGGAGTTTGGGGGTAGTGTGATGGTTGTGTAGTATGAAATTCGTAGGTAGAAAAATAGGCTAAGTAGTGATAGGAGGGCTATTATAGTGGCAATGATGAGTATGTGTTGTTTAGTTAGTTCTTGGATAATTAATCATTTAGGTATGAATCCTGTTAGTGGTGGTAGTCCTGCTAGTGATATGAGGGTTGGTATTATTATAGTGTTTAGTGTAGGGAGTTTTGTTCATGATGTTATTATTATAGAGATTTTGTTTGTCTCTAGAAGTTTAATTATTAGGAATATTGTAGAGGTTATGGCGATGTATGTGTAGAATGTAAGTAGTGTAAGTTTTGGGGATAGGGTGAGGATTGTGATTATTCATCCTAGATGGGCGATGGAGGAAAATGCTATGATTTTTCGTAATTGGGTTTGGTTTAGTCCGTTTCATCCTCCGATGATTGTGGATGTGAGTCCTAGTGTTAGTATTAGTGGTGTGTTTATGGATTGGGCGGTTATTATTAGTAGGGATAATGGTGCTAGTTTTTGTCAGGTGGTTAAGATTAGGGCTGTTGTTGTGGTGGTTCCTTGAAGTACTTCTGGTAATCAAAAATGGAATGGGGCTAGCCCTAGTTTAATGGCTAGGGCTGTGGTAAGGATTGTACATGAGATGTTGTTAGATATTTGTGTGATGCTTCATTGGCCTAGTGTTCATGCATTAATAATACTGGAGAATAGAATTAGTGTTGAGGCAGTTGCCTGTGTCAGGAAGTATTTGATGGCGGCTTCGATTGCTCGTGGGTGGTGTTGTTTAGCGATTAGTGGGATGATGGCTAGGGTGCTGATTTCTAGGCCGGTTCATGCTAGGATTCAGTGGTTGCTGGAAATTGTCAGAAGTGGTCCTATGACTAGGCTTGTGGTAATGATTGTGTTTGCATACGGGTTCATTAGTATAGGAAGGATTTTAACCGACATTTTCGGGGTATGGGCCCAAGAGCTTAATTAGCTGACTTTACTAGAATATAGTATAATGGAAGTATAGGGAGTTTTGATCTCTCTGGTATAGGTTCAATTCCTATTTTTCTAAGGAGACGAGGGGGTTTTAACCTCTATTATTCACCCTATCAAGGTGATCCTTTGGTTCAGGCACGTGTCCTATGGTATTGGGGGTAGCCCTGATAAGGCGGTTGGTATTGAAATGTGTCATAGGCATAATGCTAGGGTGATTGGGAGGAAGTTTTTTCATAGTAGGTGTATTAGTTGGTCGTATCGGAATCGGGGGTAGGAGGCTCGGATTCATAGGAATCCCATTGATAATAGTATTGTTTTTGAGGCTAATGATATTGAGAATAACTCTGGGATGTTGTTGGTATGGGCAGGGTTTAAAAATAGGATGGCGGTCAAGGTGTTTATTATTAGGATGTTTGAGTATTCTGCTAGGAAGAATAAGGCGAATGGGCCGGCGGCATATTCGACGTTGAATCCTGACACGAGTTCGGATTCGCCTTCGGTTAGGTCGAATGGTGCTCGGTTGGTTTCGGCTAATGTGGAGATATATCATATTATTATGAGTGGTCAGGAGGAGAATATTAGGTATATTGGTTCTTGTGTTACTGTAAATGTTTGTATGTTAAAGCCTCCTGAGAAGAGGACTAGGGAGAGTAGGATGATTCCTAGGGTTACTTCGTATGAGATGGTTTGGGCTACTGCTCGTAGGGCCCCTATTAGGGCGTATTTTGAGTTTGAGGCTCACCCTGATCATAGGATTGAGTAGACCATTAGGCTGGAAATGGAGATTAGGAATAGGATGCCTAGGTTAAGGTCAGCTAGGGGGAATGGAATTGGAAATGGGAGTCAAATTGATAGTGCTAGTAATAGGGCTAGGATTGGGGATATGGTGAATAGTGTGATTGATGAGTTTAGTGGGTAGATTGGTTCTTTAATGAATAGTTTTACTCCGTCTGCTACTGGTTGTAATAGTCCATATGGTCCTACAATGTTTGGGCCTTTTCGAAGTTGTATGTAGCCTAGTACTTTTCGTTCAATTAGGGTGAAGAAGGCTACGGCAATTAGGATTGGGATTACATATATTAATGGGGGTATGAGGTTAGATAGGAGTGTTTTCATGGATTGGGAAGGGGAATTGAACCCCTGGATAAAGGGTTTAGGCCTTTTGCATTTGTACCTGGCTCTGCCATCCCAATTTGGCCCTTTTTTAGGGCATAGGTTTTTGTCTTATTATTAGTTAAGTTGTTTTCACTAATGTAAGGTAAGGCTTGTTTTTGATATTGGCCTTGTCTTTTCGGTCCTTTCGTACTGGAAAAGACTGAAAGTTTATAGATAGAAACCGACCTGGATTGCTCCGGTCTGAACTCAGATCACGTAGGACTGTTAATCGTTGAACAAACGAACCCTTAATAGCGGCTACACCATTAGGATGTCCTGATCCAACATCGAGGTCGTAAACCCCATCGTCGATAGGGACTCTAGGATGGGATTGCGCTGTTATCCCTGGGGTAGCTTGGTTCGTTGATCAAGTGTATTGGATCGTTTTGCCGGAAGCACTTTGAACTGTTGTTCTAGGTTTAAAGGGTTTTTTATTTTTCGGAGGTTTTGTTTTGTTCCGAGGTCGCCCCAACCGAAAATAAAAATCAGGTGCTGTTTGGTATAGGGCCCGTGGGTGGGTGTTGGTGATAGTTGATTTTATATTTGAAGTTCCACAGGGTCTTCTCGTCTTATAGTGTTATCCCCGCTTTTGCACGGGAAGATCAATTTCACTGATTATTTGTAAGAGACAGGTAGAGCCTCGTTTGGCCATTCATTCTAGTCTTTATTTAAAAGACAAGTGATTACGCTACCTTTGCACGGTTAGGATACCGCGGCCGTTTAACAGTGTCACTGGGCAGGCATTACCCCCAATACTTATGTTCTTGCTGGGGGCTATGTTTTTGGTAAACAGTCGGGCTCGTTTGGTTTGCCTAGTTCCTTTTACAAATTTTAATCTTTCTTATATGCGCTCCTGTGTTGGGTTAACAGTTTGTTTTATAGGGTGTTTTAAGTGTTGTTGGTTTTATAGTATGGTTGTTAATAATCAGTAGTTTGTCTGTTATGATTTAAGCTAGCGCGTAGAGAAGTTCTGTTCTTCTTGTTACTCATTTTAGCATTAGTTCTTCTATTGGGGTAGAATAGCTCAATATTGTCTGGAGGAAAAAAGTTTGTCGTTTATGTTTTTTGGTGGTGGAGCTTTGACGCTTTCTTTGGTGATGGCTGCTTTAAGGCCTACGGTGGTGAATATTTTGGTATTTTGTCCTTCGTTTTAGGTTGTGTCCTTTTTCAATCGGGCTGTACCTCGATTGAATATATCTTAAACTTTTCTTTTACACTTTGAGATGTTTTGTAGGAGGTTTAAGGTTGAACTTGTATTCTTTTGTTGAGCAACCAGCTATCACTAAGTTCGTTAGGCTTTTCACTTCTACTTATAGGTCTCTCCACTCTTTTGCCACAGAGACGGATTTAGCCTGATGGGGCTGCCTTTAAGTAGCTCACTTAGTTTCGGGGGTTCAAGCTTTAGGTCTCTTTGCTTGGATGTGCTTGCTAAACCATGATGCAAAAGGTATAAGGGTTAATCTTTGCTTTCTAGGGCTTGGTGAATGTTTCATTGTTTTTCATCTTTCCCTTGCGGTACTGTCTTTATTGCTCCAACTTTGTCTTTTCTATCTCCTATACTGGGGCAGTGAAAATGTTTTGGTTGTTCTTGGTGGGATGGTTTTGTTTTGTTGTATTTGTGTTAGTTGGTTGGGCTAGATTGTTGCTCAAAATAGTCTTGTTTTAGGGGACATTTTTCAGGTGTAAGCTGAATGCTTTTGATTTAAGCTATATTTTGAATGTTCCAAGTACACCTTCCGGTATACTTACCTTGTTACGACTTGCCTCATCTGTTTGTTTGTTGTGGTTTTATTTATAGATGATGTTGATTTGAGGAGGGTGACGGGCGGTGTGTGCGTGCCTTAGGACCGGCTTAAATTGGGCATTCTAATCCTTGTTTACTGCTAAATCCTGCTTGTAGAACTTGTTTCATGGTTCTTTCCGTGAGATAATTTCTAGTTTAGAAAATGTAGCCCATTTCTTCCATCTCAGTTAGCTACACCTTGACCTGACTTATTAGCTATTGTTGGCTGTTTTGCTTACTTTTATATCCTTCATAGGGTAGGCTAGTGACGGCGGTATATAGGCGGTACTGGCAAGAGATGGTGAGGTGGATCGTGGATTATCGATTATAGAACAGGCTCCTCTAGGGGGGTTTAAGGCACCGCCAAGTCCTTAGAGTTTTAAGCGTTATGCTCGTAGTTCTCTGGCGGATATTTTTGTGTGTTAAATATCTGGGTTTAGGGCTAAGCATAGTGGGGTATCTAATC